TCAAATAAAAAAGCCACTTTGGGATTGCTGAATGACAGACAAATAACAGACAAAAAAATATAATCAATATATAAAGCAACGGAGCCATCATAGTATTTTTGAATTCCTCTGAAAGGAAGGGTGGTAAGTTGATCATTTACCGATCGGGGTCTGATCGATCCTATTTTTTCTTTATTTTATGGAAGGTAAGGGTCAATTTTATTGTAGAGCCGTATGCAATGCATAATGCCCGTACGGTTGTTCGATTCTATCTTTTTTTCTTGTTATTCTTTTATCTTTCTTTGTATCTTCCCCTCATATCATGAAAAATAGAGAATCCTTTTATTATCTTATATTATCAGGGTAATGATCCATCAACCTGCTGGTTCTTTTTCTGAAGTAGCAACGGGAGAATTCATCCTGGAAGTGGGAGAACTGCTGAAACTACGTGAAACCCTGACAAGGGTTTATGTACAAAGAACGGGCAAACCCGTATGGGTTGTATCCGAAGACATGGAAAGAGATGTTTTTATGTCAGCAACAGAGGCCCAAGCTTATGGAATTGTTGATCTTGTAGCGGTTGAATGACAATAGCCTAGATTTCACGTCAATTCTGAAATTCACCCTGCCGAGTTTAATATTAATATTCTATGACTTTTTTTATTATTCTATATTCTATTGAATAAAAGTAATTCATAATCATCCGGTTAGGATCGATCTAAACCAGCCCATTATGTATAGGATTCAACATGCCAACGATTAAACAACTTATTAGAAATACAAGACAGCCAATTAGAAATGTCACAAAATCCCCCGCGCTTCGGGGATGCCCTCAGCGTCGAGGAACATGTACTAGGGTGTATGTGCGACTCGTTCAGATCATGAACTAGAACAAAGGAAAGAGAACAATGTTCGAATATCAATGATCAAATAGGATAGACCGGAAAAACGAACTACATTTCCTATCTAAAAATCGATGATATCCCTTTTATTGTGTATGAAATTTATGGTTTCTATTGGTGTAAATCCACTCACCTCAATTCAAGATGAGAAGCAATTCTCCATTGGTAGCAAATGGTTATCCATTAAGCGGAGGAAATCTTAGTTAAAATAAACCCCTCTTGCAAGAACGGACTAACAGGGTCAGCTACCCAGCCAATCTTCATAATTAAATACCGTTACTGTATAGGTAGAGCTCGTTGTGAAAGACCTATTACTGGATAATTCATGGGTAGAGCCGAAGAATGTGAACTATACAAGTTAGCAATAACATTGATTAAATGAAGTAAAGGCTCCGGTGTATAGAGAAGACCTCACCGTTTAAGAAGTAACCATAGAAACGATGGAATCCACTATTTCTTTATCATTACTTTTCTTTTTTAATACCTAGTATAGTACAATTTCGTATTTCGAGGTGAAATGCCTCGAAAAAAAGAAAAATTGTGGTTGGGAAGGTTATAGTAGCCAAAGCCATTGGAATTATTAGTTTATACATTGGAAAAATCCGTTTTGTTATTCATATACTAGGAAAGGGGCAAAAGAATAACTGAAAGAAAGGAAATCGATTAGTTATTCATTAAAGTTTCATTTATTCAATGACCAGAATTAGACGGGGATATATCGCTCGGAGACGTAGAACAAAAATTCGTTTATTTGCATCAAGCTTTCGGGGGGCTCATTCAAGACTTACTCGAACTATTACTCAACAAAAAATAAGAGCTTTGGTTTCGGCTCATCGGGATAGGGATAGGCAAAAAATCAATTTTCGTCGTTTGTGGATCACTCGAATAAATGCAGCAATTCGCGAAAGGGGGGTATGCTATAGTTATAGTAGATTCATAAATGATCTGTACAAGAGACAATTGCTTCTTAATCGTAAAATACTTGCACAAATAGCTATATCAAATAGGAATTGTCTTTATATGATTTCCAATGAGATCATAAAAGAAGTAAGTTGGAAGGAATCCACCGGTTAAACGGAGTTGCCCGGAGAATGAACTCCGGGAAGGTCGAATAAAAATGAATAGAATATGATAAATATGAGAAAGTAGTCAAAATAAATATGAATCAACACGTTCACTAAAAAAATTTCTTCTTCCCAGATTATTCTTTTTTTTCTTACGACACAAGAATTCAATCCGGATTCTTGGATTTTTCCAACAAAATAGAAATCCGCGTTTGAGTTCGGATGGGGATTTGAATTCAAGTGAATAAAGAGTAAACCTATCTTTTTCTGGCTCTAAGACTAGGAGTTCTAGTGGTCGACTCGGTTCTTTCAAATTGTTTCTCATTATTAAGAAAAGGTAACAAAGATAAAATACGAGCTTGTTTTATAGCAATAGTAATTAATCGTTGTTGTTTCAAGGTCAATCTATTTACTCGTCTAGATAATATTTTTCCCTGTTCACTAATAAATCGACTAATTAAACTCATGTTTTTATAATCAATTCGATCCCCCGATTGGATCGGGGGCAAACGCTTACGAAAAGATCGCTTGGATTTAAGAAAAGTTCGCTTGGAT